TTAAATAAAATCATAAAAATCAAATATCAACATAATAAAACCTCCTAAAAAATTAATTAACAAAACCAAGCTAATTAAATTAAAATTTATAAAAATTTCTTTACCAATAATTTTACTATAAATATTAACAAAAAAAATAAAAAACAAACTCAAATAATAAAATAACCTTATAATAGATCCAAAAATTAATAGCAAAATAAATCCACATATATAAAAATCAGAAATTCTTACAAACACATTTCATTTAGCAACAAAACCTAACAAAGGAGGTAATCCCCTTAATGATAAAAACATCAAAATAATTCTAAAATCAATAAATAAACACTTAACAAAGTTATTTAAACTAATTATTAAAATTGCATTACTGTATCACAAAACAATAAATAAACATAAAGAAATAACAATATAAATTAAAAAATAAACCTTTATATTGTAACATCTTTGACATAAAGAAAAAACAATTCAACCTATATGCCCAATAGACGAATACGCCAATAACCTACGAACTTGTGATTGATTTATCCCGCCAAAACCACCTACTACAGCAGATCCAGAACTTATAATACAAACTATTAATAATAATCAAACCACACCCACAGTTTCTATTAATATACTAATTAAAAAAACAGGCGCTACTTTCTGCCAAGTAATTAATAACAAACATGATAATCATGACAACCCACTTATAACACCAGGAAATCAAAAATGAAATGGAAATATACCAATTTTCATAAAAAGACCCATTATTAAAAATAATATACTCCACAAAAAATATTCAAAATCCAATATACCTAAAATCTCCCAAGAAAAAGTATAACTAAAAAGCACTAACCTTCTAAATATTAAAAACCTCGATCCTATAGCTTGCACAATAAAATATTTAGTCCCAGCCTCCCTCTCTCCAATATTTTTACCATAAACCAAAATAGGTAAAAATCCAATTAAATTTAATTCCAACCCAACTCAAATACTTAATCAATGTACAGAAGAAATAGAAAAAATAGTACCAAAAATCATCATTACCAAAAATAAATAATTCAACGGTATATTTAACATAAGAAAAAGGATAAAATCGAATTACCCAAGATAAAATTAGCAACCTCATCTTAATCCAAATTTTTTTCTAATTAACCCAATCTAAAGATCCCTCACTCCACTCATAAAACAACCCAATAATTAAAATAATTAAAAACCAAAAACATCCTAAAATCCTTTTATAACTATATATTATTAAAACACTAATTAATAACGGAAACAACAAAACAATTTCAATATCAAAAATAAGAAAAATAATAGCCAACAAAAAAAATCGCATTGAATAAGGTAACCGTGCAGATTTTATCGGATCAAACCCACATTCAAAAGGAGAATTCTTTTCACGATCACTTATTATTTTAAAAGATAATACTCAACCAAGTCCTATAACTAAAATAGATAAACCAACACCTAAAATTCTACTTATAACCCTACTCAACATTAGCATCAAAAAACTTTACAATCCTTATAATAATCAACATCAACGATTTCCGTTCATCCGGCGCAATGCTTTATCCTAAATGAGTAATAGTTTCTTCTACAATATTCTAATTAACAGCTAGACACCTCTCTTTGGTTTTCATTTACCTTATAAAAAAGGATTTTATACCTCTAAAATCATGGGCCGAAACCATATGCATTAATTTTATGCTCCTTATAATATGATTCAAAGACTTATCGTCTCATTCCTGAATGCAAATCAGATTTTTAATTAAACCACTAACCTTCCTTAAAAACAATAATTTATTTATTCTTATCTTTAAATTAAAAATCTAACGCTTAATAAGCTATTTAAGGTAAATAAGACTAAACATTTAATAACCTCATCAATAAATTGACAAATATAAAAATAACCACACAACATCAACAAAATGTCAATATCAAGCAGCAGCCTCAAACCCAAAATGATGGCCTACAGAAAAATGATTAAACAATACTCGAATAAAACAAACAAATAAAAAAGTACTCCCAATTAAAACATGTAAACCATGAAATCCAGTAGCAACAAAAAAAGTTGAACCATACACACCATCAGAAATATTAAAAGGCGCTTCAAAATATTCTCCAGCCTGGAGAAATGTGAAATAAACACCCAACCCAATAGTACAAATTAACCCCCAAAGACCTCTAAATCAATAACCTTCCATTAACCTATGATGAGCTCAAGTAACTGTAATTCCCGAAGAAAGTAAAACACCAGTATTTAATAAAGGAACACCAAATGGATTTAAAGGATATACACCAACAGGAGGTCAACAAGATCCTAGCTCTAATCTAGGAGCTAATCTACTATGAAAATAAGCCCAAAAAAAAGCAAAAAAAAACAAAACTTCAGATGCAATAAATAAAATCATCCCTCACCGTAACCCTTTACAAACTTTAACAGTATGAAACCCCTGATATGTAGATTCACGAACAACATCTCGTCATCACTGAATTATAGTAAATATAATAAGAAACAATCCAATTAGTGATAATCTATAAATTCCTAAATGAAATCACCCAACCAAACCCAACGTTAAAAACAATGCACCAATAGAACCAGTTAAAGGCCAAGGACTAAATTCAACCAAATGATAAGGATTTCGCCTCATTACTCTAATATATATATAAAATATTTTTTTTTAAACCATATCAACCACCCATCCACGCACACCAATAAAACTTTTTTATTTCCTACACTATAAATTTTATTTAACTCAAAATAAGTAAATATTACATCATTATTTTATATAAACTTATATCAAAACCCACATTACTTAACAACAATTTATTTCAAATCTCATATAAGCTAATACATTTAAAACTAAAAATCAAATAATATATACTATTTAAATAAACCATATTTTAAATCTAAGAAAATTTTATAATATAAATTACACATTATACACAGAATATAAACATATCAAACTACTCTTTCATCAATTAACAAATTTCAATCTATTTATATTTTAGAGTACTCACTACCTTAGCACCTTCAATGCTCTACTCTCAACTTTAAGCTACTAAAATAACTACAATTACTAATAAAAATTATGTATTTATTACAACTAAACAAAAAAACCAAATTGTTCTAACCTAAAATTAAAATATATATCCTGATTTCTACACATTTAATCTAATCATTATCTAATATATAACTAACTTAATTAAACCAATAATATTCAAAGTTATCTCTACAATATTAAAAATATAATAAAACTAAATTATATATCAATTACTTTAAATAATAATACAACTTCTATTTAATATTATTTAAATTTTATCACTCTTTATTGCTTTATTATATCATAATATACAACTTAAATCAACCATAACTTAACTTTATAAATGCAATAGGAAAATTAATCTCACTCATTGATTTACAAAACCAATATTTTATATTTAAACTACTTATTACCTCACCACAAATATACAAAACAACTATCTAATATAAACTCAATTTATATAACTAAATCCCTAAATAATCCTCCAACTTTTTAAAAACCATTTACAATTTATTTTTAATCCATCAAAAAAGAAATATCCACAACAAATATTAAACTAAATACCACTAACCACCAAATAACTCATTAATAACAACCAACTATATCATAATATCAAGCTCTCAAATATTCAACTTAAACTTACAACACATTTAATAATTCCATTTTTAATAATTATTTCATTACTATAATTTTTCTCATGATTCTTATTCACATTTAGTTTTAAACATAAATATTAAAATTAAATAAAAACAAAATATACAACAATTATCAAACTAACTATAAATACAACTAAAAAATTAAATATTTTTAATTGAATTATTTGACCAACCTTTCTTAAAGTTGTTACCACAGAAAATCTACCCTGACCACCCAAAATCTCAATTCACCCCTGATCAATAGATTTCAAAACATAAGTCCCAGCAATTATACTGAATTTAACAAAAGGATATGTTGACAATGGAACTAAAAATCACATCAATCTTAAAAATCTTCTTAACTTTCTAACAAACTTATTACAATAAAATCTTTTAAGCAACACTATAGTTACTATCACCCTTATTAAAATAATAATTAACACAATCCTCTTTTGCCAAATAGGCAAAAGAAAAGAATTCAACTCAAATCTTAAAAAAGAATATTGTAACATAGCCCCTAATATGATAGCTGTTAATCTAAGAACTACTATCGGAAAATTAAAATAAACATTAGAATCACCCTTTCTATGAAATCCAATTCCTTTATTTACACTTCAAAGAGAAATAAATGATAAACGCACACTATAAACAATCGTCAAAGCAGTACCTAAAAAAATTATTACAATCATTAGCAATCTAATCGAATTAAACAATCTTAATTCTAAAATAAGATCCTTTGAATAAAACCCACTCAAAAACAATCCACCACACAAAGATATATTAGCAATATTTATACACCTTCTAGTCAATGGCAATTGATAATATATTATATTCATCAAACGAATATCTTGATTTCTCTCACTCCTATGAATAATAGCACCTGCACATAAAAATAAAAGAGCCTTAAATAAAGCATGGGTATATAAATGAAAAAGAGCTAACATAGGAAGTCCTAAAGCCAACCTCATTATTATCACCCCTAATTGCCTCAAAGTTGATAAAGCAATAACCTTTTTCAAATCATTCTCATAACTAGCTCCAACACCAGCCATTAATATAGTACAAACAGAAACTACTAATAACAAAGATTTAAACAAACCTCATTTTTCCAAAACAGGAAAAAAACGAATTAATAAAAAAACACCAGCTGTTACTAAAGTAGAAGAATGCACCAAAGCCGAAACAGGAGTTGGAGCAGCCATTGCCGCAGGCAATCAACTAGAAAATGGCATCTGTGCACTCTTAGTTATTCCAGCAATTAAAATGCATAATCTTAAATACGAAGACAACACAAACCCCTCTAATATTATAATATTTCAATAACCTAAAATAACTAAAATCCCAATAGATACTAAAATCATAACATCCCCAATACGATTAACTAAAACAGTAAGTATACCAGCACCCAACGATTTATTATTTTGATAATAAATAACCAAAATAAAAGAAACAATACCTAACCCATCTCAACCCAACAACAAAGCCGGCAATCTTGGAATAAAAATAAGCATATTTATTGACAACACAAATAATACAACCAATCAAATAAATCGACTTAAGAATACATCATGCCTTATATAACTAGACGAAAAAATCATTACACAACCAGAAATCAAACAAACAACTCCACTAAATCTCAAACTAATATCATCAATCACAATTCTCATTTTTATAGAACATGACCTTAAGTTTAAAATAACTCATTCAATAAAAAAACATTTACTATTTAATATAAACCAAAAGCTCATAACAAATACAAACCCTCTATAAAAAAATAATAAAATAGAACTCACAGAAGATAATTTCAAAATACTATACATTTACTAAATAAAAAACCTTTACCATTAGAACCACAATCTAATATTCTACTTAAACTAATTTAGTCTATAATCACCAAAAAACCAACTCACTATTCATTACTAAAAAATTTGCCGGAATCCAATGAAGAAATAACACCAAAACATTTACATCCTTCAAATTTCCAAAAGAACTTAAAAATTTTGGACTACCACCATGATTAACCCCCCTATACAAATATATACTACAAACCGTAGCAAGAAACCTTATAAATAACAAAGGAAAAATATAATACTTTGACCTAAAAATCACCGCAGGAAAAATCATCAACTCACCAACTAAATTTAAACTGGGTGGAGCAGCTATATTCATTACACAAAATAAAAACCATCACAACGACAAAAACGGAATAACAATCAATAAACCCTTAGAAACAAACAAACTACGAGTATAACTTTTCTCATAAGTAAAATTAGCTAACCTAAATAAAGCAGATGAACAAAATCCATGAGAAATCATTACAACCACAGCACCAGACCACCCCCATGAAGTATTAGAAAAAACACCCAAAAGTATAAGAGCTATATGTCCAACCGAAGAGTAGGCAATCAATGATTTGAAGTCAATCTGGCGAAAACAAATAACCCTAGTTAATAACCCTCCCCACAACCTTAAAAATACAACTACTAAAAACACATTAAACACCTGAATACTATAAAACTGATACATACGAATAATACCATAACCACCCAACTTCAGTAAAACAGCAGCCAACACTATAGATCCAGCCACAGGAGCCTCAACATGAGCTTTAGGTAACCATAGATGAACAAGAAATATAGGTAACTTAACTAAAAACGCTAGTAACACAACTAAAATAAAAAACAATCACGTATATGACAAAAACCAAAATTTATACTTCAGTACCAAAAAAACCACAAATATATTATAGCAATTAAATACTCCACTACCTCATATTAAGCAAAACAATAATGGCAATGAAGCAGCAACAGTGTAAATTATTATATATATACCAGCTTGAAGCCGCTCTGGTTGATACCCCCATCCTAAAATAATTATCAACGTCGGAATTAATGAAGCCTCAAATAAAAAATAAAACACAATAACACTAGAAACACAAAAAGTAATAATCAAAACTAAATTTAAAACCAAAATAATAATACAAAAAACAGATCTATAATTATCTACTATCTTTACCCTCGACTGCCTCGACAACAATATTAATAAAGAAATTCATAAAGATAAAAAAACTAATAAAACAGACATAGTATCAATTGAAATAAATCCACTATATAAAGAAAATGAAAACTGAAACCTTAAAATATTTAGAGCACAAAATAAACAACCAACCCCCAAACCTCAAATTCTAATATACCAAAACAATTCAAACCTATAAAATAACAATAAAGATAAACTCAAAAAAAAAATTCCTAACACTTCTGAGATGAAAATCTTCTAACGTAATCATTCCCACGTACTCGAATCATAGAAACCAAAATCGCCAACCCCAAACTAGCCTCACATGCTCCTAAAGTAATAAAAATAAAAGAACCCTCACCAGCTAAAGTAATATTATTTAACAACACAAACAACATAACAAATAAATTAATAGCTATACCCTCCAACCTTAAAAGAATCCTCAATAAATGTTTATATTGTAAAATCAAAGCCAACAAAGATATCAAAAATCCTACAATACAAACTAAAACTAAGTAAAATAACCTCATACAATAAATAATATTTCCACAATCAAGCTATTAAGAGAATCGAACACTTAAAATTCATTTTCAAGACAAATTTTCCCCAGGATAATAACTTATAAACATTTAACCTAAAAATCCAAAATCTTATCTCACAATCAATATAAAATCAAATTCACCAAAAAATATATAAAATACATACAAGTAAAAATCTGACCAATCCCAGAAAATGGCATTTCTACCGGACATCTACCAATCCAAGTTAAAATTAAAAATACACCAACAAAAAACCAAAACAAAATTTGATTTATAGGATAAAAAACAAAAGACCACATAACACTATTATTTCTTAAAGGTAAAATCAACAAAATTAAAATAGAAAACACCAGAGCAATTACCCCACCCAACTTATTAGGAATAGATCGTAAAATAGCATAAGCAAACAAAAAATATCACTCAGGTTGAATATGCACTGGAGTAACTATAGGATTCGCAGAAATAAAATTCTCTGGATCACTCAACAACTGTGGGAAAAACAAAACCAAATAAAAAAATAAAAACAATAAAATAATAAACCCCAATAAATCTTTATAACTATAATAAACATGAAAGGAAACCTTTTCAATATCACTATTAACTCCTAATATATTATTAGACCCAGTCTCATGAAAAAACAACAAATGTAAAATAGTCATCACTACAATAACAAAAGGCAAAAGAAAATGAATAGCAAAAAACCGAGTCAATGTAGCATTATCAATAGCAAACCCACCTCAAATCCATTCAACCAGTATTTTTCCAATATAAGGAATAGCAGACAACAACCTAGTAATCGCAGAAGCCCCTCAAAAAGACATCTGCCCCCACGGCAAAACATAACCCAAAAAAGCAACAGCCATTGTTAAAAATAACAATAAAACACCAGCATTTCATGTATGATAATTCACATACGATCCATAATATATACCACGACCAATATGTAAATAAATACAAATAAAAAACGCAGATGCCCCATTTGCATGAACAACACGAATTAATCAACCAAATCCAACATCTCGTCTAATATGCATTACAGAACTAAAAGCCAAATCAATATGTCCAATATAATGCATAGAAAGAAAAAAACCAGTAACAACCTGAATACAAAGACATAACCCCAACAAAGAACCAAAATTCCACCAAATAGATAAATTTGAAGGAGAAGGCAAATCAATCAACGAATCATTAATAACCTTTAAAATAGGATGAACCTTCCGCAACGAACTATGCATTTTATTCTTAATAGACATCACTTATTTTAAATCTTACCCACCTAAAAAAGGCCGCATCACCCTATATTTATGATAACAAATCTTTACAACTACAATTATATTTACTAACAAAATAACACCCAAACCAATTAAAATAGTAATAAATTCAGGAGATATTAATTCAACACTCCTCATTTTCTTATTAACCATAAACATAACATTTAAAACATCTAAACCCTTCACATCAATAAAAAAAAAACCTCAATATATATATATAAAACTAATTTGAACAACCCCAATTAAACCACCAAACAAATCAATATCTATAAAAATATTAGGAATAAGAGCAGCAACATAAGCAAACATAACCAACAAACCACCCACATAAATCAAAAACAAAATAAACCCATACCACGAAGATAAAAACATACTAATCAACACACACATTAACAATGTCAACATCATAATACAAAACCCCAATCTCAAAGGTTGAGCCATCAATGGAATAATAAAACAAAAAGTTAAACTCAACGAACCAAAAATTAATACAGTCATCTATCAGACAATAGGCACACTACCTAATCTTTAGCTTCCAACGCTAATATTTTATTAAACTACTCTCTGCTTATAAAAACAAATTAAACATCATAACCAATAAAAATAACAACAAAACTAAAGCAATTGGAAGAAATAACTTTCAAGTTAAATTCATTAAAAAATCATATCGAAACCGCGGATAACTAGCACGAATCCAAATAAACAAAAAAGCTAAAACCATAACTTTCATTATTATTACAAAATCACTACACAAAACCATTAAAAAAGGCCCACCTAAAAACAAAACCACCCTAAATAACCTTATAACCAAAATATTAGCATACTCAGCAAGAAAGATAAGAGCAAATCCAGCAGCACCATATTCAACATTAAAACCAGAAACCAATTCAGACTCACCTTCAGCAAAGTCAAAAGGCGCCCGATTAGTCTCAGCAACACATGAAACAAACCACAAAAAAGAAATCGGACACATCAAAAAAACAAATCAAACTACACCTTGTGAATCTTTAATATCAAAAAATCTAAACCTACCAGCCATAAAAAGAGGAAATAAAAAAATTAAAACCATGCTTACCTCATAAGAAATAGTTTGAGCAACAGCACGAAGCCTCCCAATTAAAGCATACTTCGAATTAGAGGACCACCCAGCTAATAAAGTTCCATACACATTCAACCTAGATACACATAAAAAAAACAAAACCCCCCACTTAAAATAAACAACACTAAAACACCCTGGATACAACTGTCATAATAACAAAGCCAAACTAAATCTAAAGACAGGAGCTCCCAAATATAAAAAATAATTAGAAAAAATAGGCTTAACAATTTCTTTAGTCAGTAATTTAGCAGCGTCAGCAATAGGTTGTGGAACACCAATAAACCCAACCTTATTAGGCCCCTTTCGCAACTGCATATATCTTAAACCTTTACGCTCCAGAAACGTAAAAAAAGCAACCGCCAATAAAACACAAATGTATGAAATACCACAAGAAAACAAAGAAATAATCATCACAGAAGAAAAAGATCAACTTCTTATTCTTAGAATCTAAATCTAATACATTACACCCTGCTATTTCAATTTAATTTAATCACCTTATTTATATAATAAAACAATATCAATAAATCAATCACAAACAATTGAAATTATAAAAGAAAAAAAACTTTTTATATTTAGGGCTTAAACCTAATGCACTAATCTGCCACCTTTATTACCTACCTAACACTAAAACCAACATCACTAAATAACTTAAATATAATAATACTAAACCACAAATTATATAAATCCTAAATAAAGATTTTAAACACTCCATTAACTTGGTCCTTTCGTACTAAAATCAAATACTATAATTAAAGATAGAAACTGACCTGGCTCACGCCGGTCTGAACTCAGATCATGTAAAATTTTAATGGTCGAACAGACCAACCCTTAAAAGCTTCTACACCCTTAGGATATTTTAGTCCAACATCGAGGTCACAACCCCCCTTTTTAATAAGAACTCTCCAAGAAGATTATGCTGTTATCCCTATGGTAACTATTTCTCTTAATCAGTAATACAGGATCAAAATCTATCAATTAAATAAATAAAGGAAGCTTCGCCTGTTCCTTAGTCGCCCCAACTAAAAAAATACTAAAGATCATAGATCTTTATAATAACTTTAACCCTTAAAATTATTTAAAGCTCAATAGGGTCTTCTTGTCCCTCAATCAAATTTAAATCTCTTCATTTAAAAGCCAATTTCCAATAAATACAAATGAAACAGCTCTAATTTCGTTTAACCATTCATTCCAGTCTTCAATTATAAGACAACTGATTATGCTACCTTTGCACGGTCAAAATACCGCGGCCGTTTAAATAAATATTCACCGGGCAGGTCTGACTTTCTATACTTATATAGCAAAAAGACATGTTTTTGCTAAACAGGCGAAATAAAACTTTGCCGAATTCCTTATCTGTATTTCATAATCAAAAATAAAAACAAATTTAAACATCCATCACCTTTAAAATCATCACTATAAAATACTCATTTTAGCATATATATTATAACCAACAATAATTAATTTACACATTTCCATTAATATAAAATATACTTAAAAACTAATTTCACACAAAAACATAAATATTTTATAACAAACTAATTATAATAGCTAACTTCAAGCTTATATTTCAAAATCTATCAATTTACACTTCTTACAATAATTAAGATTAGCCTTAACTACCTTTAAATTACATCAAACCAATCAAATAAATTTTAACTAGTTTATACATAATTCTATACTTATATATATTTATAAAAAAACCAGCTATCACCTAATACGAATAAAATATAATTTCAATTTCAATCTTTCATAAGAGTTCTGCTACACTCACTAAAATTTACTCCACAAATAAATCAAAATAGCCCATTAGGTTTCGGGAAAAATTAATCTAATACACAATCTTGCTAAACCATGATACAAAAGGTACATTATAAACAACTGCTTTAACTTAATTCAACATCACTTCCCTTACAGTACTCTTCTCACCCTACATATTTCAATCCCCATTACTAAACAAAAAAATGCTTTTTTAAACACATATTAAACATATTAAAAATAATAAACCAATTAAAAGTAACTTTATAATTAAAGCATTCTTCTCGATGTAAACGAAACACATTACATATGCTATACTCCTCTAAGAACAACTTCCGTTACCCTTACTATGTTACGACTTATCTCATTTTTCAACGAGAGCGACGGGCGATGTGTGCACACTTCAGAGCCTCTAATTCAGAACAACACTACTTCATTAAATTCTTACTTTTAAGTCCTCCTTCTTAAGAAACTTTCATCTCCTATTCCATATTATAACTTCTTAATTGTAACCCATCCTCACCTCAACATAAGCTGCACCTTGATCTAACGTCTTAATAAATTAATTTATAATTGCTAACTTCACTAATTCTCAAAAGTTACCTGACGATGACGGTATACATACCATAAAATATAAGGCCAGGTAAAACGTGGACTATCGATTACGAGACAGGTTCCCCTAAGTGGTCTAAAATACCGCCAAGTTTTTTGAGTTTTAAATTCAAAATCATTCGTAGTCCCCAGGTAAGCCTTACACTAATTTAAATCTAAAAATAATAGGGTATCTAATCCTAGTTTTAACTTCAAATATCGTAAACTCAACCCACATATACTCCAACTGAAATAAACTATCATTTACACATTTTACATCTAAACAACAAACCTTAAAATACCTAATCACGTCTATTTACCTTTTCTACCATTACTTATATAACTAGAGTCTTTAGTTTAACCGCGGATGCTGGCACTAAATTTACCAACCCTTAACAAACTAACCTGGTTCAAATTTTCATCCATTAACCAAAACTACATACTGGTGTTAGTAAAAACCTTATACATCATCTACTACTATAATATCAAGAATCAACATAACTTCATTCTGTATTACACAAAATAATTATAACCATCAACTCCATTCCTTACCTAACCATACAAATACCATGTATTAACCATTATTCACATTATACACTTTAAATCAAAACCAAGTTCAACTCAACTTAAATATAAACTAATCCAATCATAAACACTTAAACCTACCAACTTAATACGCATATAATGTTTTTAAAGTGTAAAGCACGTTAAGGTTTCATCTTAAAAGTATAAAATATATTTATTAAAAATAACCTACTAACAATAATACATTTTAATAAAGCTCATTAACCGTTAAGAACCTGCCTCAATCCGCTGCCATATTAGTAAAACCACTTACGTTCGCCTTCCAAGTGAAAATTTTAATTAACTTTAAATACGGCATCTTCTATTAAACAGTGTCGGTGCACAAAGAACTTTGAATTCTTAAGAAGGGTTATACCTTTTTAATAAATAAAGACTTTAAGTTATACTCAAACTGGCAGCCTTCAAAGCTACTAAAAAGAAAACATTCTTAAGTCTTATACACTTATACAACCATTATTCTCTATACTATAATTTATAAATTAAAACCACGAATTGCAAATTCGAAAATGAAAAATTTCTTCTAGTATATATATATGTAATAATAATAATAATAAACATCTCAAATCAACTAACAATACTACGCACCAAATCAACAATAAAATTATAATTAAAGGATTTCCTTTTCTTACAACGCAACTAACCAAATACAAACATTTGTTGCTTAATAACACGTTATACAGAAAGCAGAAAGTCGCGAAGCAACCAAGCCGCCTCGCTCTCCTCCACACACAACCATTAAATTAACTCCAGAATATTAAATTATAAATAAAATTAGATTACTTCCGCCGTAAAACAAATTCAAATATTATTGTTAACAGCATAGCACATGCAATAGATTGTAGATCTAACCACGGAAATTACATCCTTAACAAACCAAATCAGACCAACTAACTGTAAAATAAGCTAATACATAAGCTATTGGACTCATACCTCAAAAATGAATTTTGCTATTCTTTTACATAAACAATAAATAAAATTAATTACTCTTCTATAACCAAGTAGAACACTACTATTATTACCAATCAATATTTATATTTAAAACAAAACATAAAATAACTTAATTTTAATATACACATATACTATAGCACTTACAACTCACTTAATAATACTAATCACACTTACTAACTTACTCACCTACCATATTCTTATAAATAACAAAAACTATACCTTAATTTATTTCTTTACTAATACCACTCAAATCAATTATTATTTATAATCATTATTATCACTACATAAAATTAAACAACCATAAATACACTCAATTTTAATCACCTACCTAATTAAATTTTAAATACTTCTTCCCTCAAAAGTAAATTTAAAATTTTCTCTACACCACTCTTACCTTTAATTTACATTGTAAATAACAACAAAATTAACTTATATAACCAAACATTCATTTAAGAGGGTGATCATCAGAATATAAAATAAAATAAACAAAAAATATATGTTTGAATCAACCCAATTCCAAATTCAAAAATAGTGTAAATAACCTGAACATCAACACAAAAATGGAAACAAACCCAGTAAAATCCCTAGACATAAAATAATTCCCGACCAAACTCAATACGATATGACCAGCACTTATATAGCAATTAACCGAACCGATAAAGTAATAGACCGAATACCAATTCCAACAGTTTCAACAATAATTAAAAAAAAGATTAAAAAAGGAAGGAGCTCCTACAGGAAGCAATGAAGCAATAAAAGATTTTGTATTATAAAAACAACTCGATAAAATTAAAGCAAGTCACAATGCAAATCCTAAAGAAAATGATACAACTAAGTGTCTAGTTAACCTAAAAACATAGGGAACCAACCCACTCACATTTATCAAAATTAGAAATAAGAATAAAGCCGCAATCAAATTTATAAAAACCCCTAAATAAAACCCAAAAGATCGAAAAACTTGACCACAAATTGTATTTTTCAAGATATTTGCCACTTCAATAATTGAAGATTTAATTACCCCAAATATTGAACTAAATAATAAAACAACAATTAATCCAAAAACCCATAATAAAATATAAAAAGAGATAAAAAACCTGATTATGATCATCAAAAGTAGAAAAAATATCCACAAGCATTCTTTTATCAACCTCATTTATTTTCGACAACACTATAGTTATCGCTCCCCCCCCCAACATTTAAACTAAATTCAACCTTTTTAATTCACCAAATTAAAATAGCCATCATTAAAACTACAACTCAAAAAAATATAAAAAGAAAAATTCATCTTAATGGAGATAACTGTGGCATATAAAAAGTACTAATCATTAGCAATTTAAGGTTGACAACCTTACATTATATTATTTAACTAACTTTATAATTAAATCTAATTAGTGTTACTAGATCAATATTCAACTCATTTAATAAAAGTTTCCAATAAAACCCCTTCAACCACAATAGGCATAAATGAATGGTTAGCTCCACAGATTTCAGAACATTGCCCATAAAAAATACCAGGATATTTAATAAAAAAACCCAATTGATTAAGACGTCCTGGAACAGCATCAACCTTCACACCAAGAGAAGGAACAGCCCAAGAATGAATAACATCATCAGACGTAATTAACATACGAATATCTATTTCTACTGGAAGAATGATACGATGATCAACTTCTAATAAACGATAATCACCTAAATTTAAATCACTAGTTGAAATCATATATGAATTAAATTCAATATTCAAAAAATCAGAATATTCATATCTTCAATATCATTGATGTCCAACACCTTTTACACTTAACCTACAATCACTAACTTCATCCAACAAATATAATAATCGTAATGAAGGTAAAGCCAAAAAAAGTAGAATTACAGCAGGAATAATTGTCCAAATAGTCTCGATTTCTTGACCTTCTACTAATGATCGACACTTAAATTTATTTAATATTAAAGATACCGCTGCATAACCTACAAATCTAACAATTATAATTAAAATCATTATTGCATGATCATGAAAAAAAATTAACTCCTCTATTATAGGAGACACTGCGTCCTGAAATCCTAATTGTCCTCAAAAACTCATATCTTACTTAACTTATAATTAAAACACCAGTCTCAGATGGATTATGAAAATCAGCAGGTAAAATATTATCCCATTCAAGTGAAGTCCCCAAATGTGTACTTCATACAACCCCTCGTTGTGACACCAAAGCTTCCCATACAATAATTATAAAATACAATACAGCAACAAATGAAATTATTGATCCTAATGAAGAAATAATATTTCATTTAATATAACAATCCGGATAATCAGAATATCGACGTGGCATCCCACTTAATCCTAAAAAATGTTGTGGAAAAAAAGTCACATTTACACCTACAAACATAATATAAAAATGAGCTTTTGTTCATCGTTCATGTAAAGTAAAACCAGTCAATAAAGGAAATCAATAATTAAAAGCCCCAAACAAAGCAAACACAGCTCCTATAGATAACACATAATGAAAATGAGCAACTACATAATAAGTATCATGAAGTATAATATCAAGAGAAGAATTAGATAATATAATTCCAGTTAATCCACCAACAGTAAATAAAAAAATAAATCCCAATGCTCATAATATCGGAGTTTCATATTTAATTTGAGCACCATGAATTGTTGCTAATCAACTAAAAATTTTAATACCAGTAGGAACAGCAATAATTATAGTAGCAGCTGTAAAATACGCACGAGTATCAACATCTATTCCAACAGTAAATATATGATGTGCTCACACAATAAAACCTAAAATACCAATAGCTAATATAGCATAAATTATTCCAAGAGTTCCAAAAGTCTCCTTTTTACATGAATGATGTATTACAATATGAGAAATTATACCAAACCCAGGTAAAATTAAAATATACACCTCTGGATGACCAAAAAATCAAAATAAATGTTGATATAAAATAGGATCACCACCACCGGCAGGATCAAAAAAAGACGTATTAAAATTTCGATCAGTCAACAATATAGTGATTGCCCCTGCTAACACTGGTAAAGACAATAAAAGTAAAATAGCAGTAATCTTTACAGATCATACAAACAATGGTAATCGCTCAAATTGTATACCACATCAACGTATATTAATTACAGTAGTAATAAAATTAACAGCCCCTAAAATAGAAGACGCACCAGCTAAATGCAACGAAAAAATAGCTAAATCAACTGAACCACCAGCATGTGCTAAATTTCCAGCTAAAGGAGGGTACACTGTTCAACCAGTTCCTACACCTCCTTCAACAGCAGCTGAAGATAAAAGAAGTAACAACCTAGGAGGTAGTAATCAAAAACTCATATTATTTAAACGAGGAAAAGCTATATCAGGAGCTCCTAATATTAAAGGAATTAATCAATTCCCAAATCCACCAATTATTATAGGCATAACTAAAAAAAAAATTATAAAAAATGCATGAGCAGTTACAATTACATTATACAACTGATCATCTCCTAATAAAGTACCAGGTTGACCAAGCTCAATACGAATCAAAATTCTTAACCCAGTACCAACCAATCCAGATCACATACCAAATAAAATATACAAAGTTCCAATATCTTTATGATTAGTAGAAAATAACCAACGCA